CCTTCTCCCATGTCGAGATTAGTGAAGGGTGGAAACACTGGGTCTCCCAATGGTTTTCCATCTTGAGATACCGGATCTTGCTGCTGCTACTTGTCCTCCAAAGATGAAGTCAAGAAGAGAAAGCCTCTCCCTAGTCATGAGCCTATTCTTTAACCAGCGATCTCTGTTTTGAGCTTGTTGTTCTTCAGCACGTACCCTCGGATCAGCCTTGTAGGCGGCGAGCTCTTGCCCGGACGTGGTAGCTAAGAAAGCCTCTTTTCGCCTACGTCGTTGTAGTTGATGGAGTTGCCTGTGCTAAAGAAGCCTGTCTTCACCGAGATTCTAAGAGATTCCTCACTTCTTTATTGACAGAAGGGAGCTTACTCCGAGAGAGACTGGAGATCTGGGGGAAGCATCAAATAGGTAAACTCCACTTTCTCAGCTAGCTGTTCTCGCTGCTCTGATCACTGTTGCTGACGTAAGATCTGACTCTTTGACGTCTTGCTGTGTCCTACGCTGTGCGAAGTTTGACCTCTTCCGGCGTTCCTTCCTTCGATTGTATCGCCGGTGATCATGCCTTTTCCAGCGATTCCTCGCCTATTGAGTCAGTGGAGCTGGTAGTTCTCTAATCAATAGCTTTCTTCCTAAAGTGAAAGGGAAGAAGGGTACCTACTAACTGGGCAAGTCGCCATCAACCGACGCACTTATAGCTATTCCGGTTAAAGAGTAGGGAGAAAGGCTCAAACAAAATCCTGAGCTTTTCCTTAGCGGGATGAACCCGTAAAGGCAGATAACGCTCCACAACACCACAAGAGGAAGGCTGTCCCCCAACACCTCTCTCCTCCTCTGCTCAGCCAAGGACCTAAAGCCGGCTAGAAAGCAGTAAGCTATTTAATTAAGTAGGCTCGAGATGGTTCTAAGTGCCTCTCTTAGTCTGAGGACATCTTATCCAAAGCCAAAGCCCAAACCTAATCGGACCGTCCTTGCCTTTCCTATCCTAAGACAAGGTAGCTGTAGCTCTCGTTCCCTAGCTGCTAAAAGTACGAAAAAAGCCACCATTCCTTAGCACAAGCGCTAAGCGATAATAATTCCTTCAGAAGGAACCTATAATCTTGAGAGAGATACCAAAAACGAAAGATTCGTAGCCCTAATACGGGGGTTGGGGGGTTCTTGTGGAGCAGTCTGCTCAAGGATGATTCTCAAAGATCTTTCTCAAACCTTCAGTTCATTCCCTTATAACTAACTATATACTATATAATTAGAATAGTTAGGCAAAGGAATGTACCAAAAAGAACTGCTTTGACGGGACCGTCAAGCGGGCTCGAATGCCTTCAACAGATGCACCTATCCGCCGTACAGATTCCATCTTCTGGTCAGAGCTTCCCTTACTTGGGAGTATTCTTAGGAGTATTGCCCTAGCTAAGAGCTAAGAAGAAGTAGTAGCGAATACAGAGGCAGAAAGAAGACCCTGTTACTGAGCTCCCCCTGAGCGCAAGCAGCTCCCTGACTTTCTGAGTTATTTCCCTCCGTTCCCTTCAAAGCCGGAATGGTAGCCTTTTTCGGGATCTTTGCTATCCCATTGGTCGATCTGTCTTTCAATACTTCCATCTCCAAGTTGAACCCATTCCTTCACTTATTCAGTGAAGCACTTCAAATTCCTCATTACCTAACCCTAAATAGGCTTATTTTCACCTCGATTTGGTTAAGGCCCGTATACGACCTCCTCTTCCCCTTCCACCAACTGCTACGCTTGCAGAGGACGCCATTGCCATTGCTAAGTCTTGGTTGCTTTTATTAGTCCGAAAGGAAAGAAAGGCGTAACGATCTGGGCACTGTAGCTGTAAAGGTTCAATAGAAATTCTAGCCGCTGGGCTTTCGCTTGATCTTCTTTCCGGATGTTTAAAGCTGGACTTTGGCGAGTCTTCTTATTTAGAGTCTTGGCCGTACTACTTGCCTGCTGGCTAATGGCTTTCCTTATTGGGATTTCTTTCCTATTGCTTGTCTTCCTGGTCAATCAAGCTTTCGACGAGTGACTCTTGGTTGCGGGGCCAGGGAAGGGACCAACTATCTACTTACCCGCGAAAGGGAAAGTAAGAGAGGAAGAATGCGCGACTGGCTATCGAGAAAAAAGACATTCTCCGCCCTTCTTTCTTCACTCTCGTTCTAGAAGGCATTCCGTCAAGCAGCATGGGATGAAGACGATTATGTGCAAGACAATTTTCGGCATAAGGCACTTCACTGCAAATAGCGTAGCGTATATAATATAAGAAAGGATGGAGAGTGTTAGTTAGTCTTTCTCTTTGCCATCCGATTCTATAAAGCCCATCTCTTGCAAGAGACGATTGGGGGGAAAGAAAAAAAAGAAGACTTCCTTGGAAGAGGATTCTCAACAGCAGATATAGCAGGGGATATCTTAACTATAGCAAAGAGAGGATTCGATGCTTTCTTCTCTTAGATGTGGCATTACCGGTCTTTGCAAGAAGGGCTTGGCGGAGTAAGGTTTAGGCTTTCCCTTGCCCATCTGGGGATGAATCCGCTCTTAGGACAACTAGGCTGTTTGAAGGTGCGTAGCGGAGTGAAGTCAAAGGACGTAAGATAGAGGAAGTACAGATAAACATCCTTTTGCCTTTAGTGCGTAGGCGTAAGAGAATTGACGGAAGCCAAGCAGCGTCAAGACAAGTCTGTTGATGACTTTCTCCATATACCGAGTAAGTTGATAAGATCATCAGTCGATTAGCCGCATCTGAGATGAGTAAGAAGTAATCCCTTTTCCTTCTTTCTGAGCTATCGATTGGAGGGGAATCACTAATGTCTCCCTCTTAGTTGTCCAGTCTACTTACTTCTCCACTTAACTTAACTCCGCTATCATAGCTTTTTATACATTCTCTTTCTGGCTGCTATCTTTCTAAGCAGGATGGGATCTTTAGGAAGAAGATTAGCCTGATTAAAGATAGCTAAGACCTCGGATAAAGAAAAAAAAGACGATTACCACGGGTCTCTTTAACAACCATTCCCAGATTGAATCGAAGATCGGGACCAATAGCATCTATGGTATTATCGAAAGAGGACAAAGGACGGCCAAGGACCAAGAACAGTCTCTTTCCTGTGCTATCAAGAACGAAAAGAAGGACGGGAAGGAGCAGGAATTGCGGGATGCTATAGAGATAGATGGCTATGAGACTAGTCCAAAGAGTCACTTTCTAAAGCTTCCTCTCCTCCTTTAGGCTATGGGCGGAGGTTTGGTAACTAAGAGGTCTTGGCTTCTTCCCCTGACACGCATACCACTGTCCTGTACACTAAGTCAAACTAGCTCTAAGACGAGTACGGGCCCTCATTCCATTCCTACCTCCCCCTATCTCTACTTCTGCTAACGACCGCTAGAATTGGGATATCGAGAAAGAGGGTAGACCGTAAAGGGTTCAACAAAGAAAAGCAAGAAAACGTAAGCCCAACCTATACAAGGGCTTACGTTTTTCAACTGCATCGTACCGTACTATGGAAGGGGTCCGTACCCCCTTTAGATAGATAGAGCCCCCGCGCTCCTAATGTAGAGCTAGAACTACTGCTACCGCGGAATCCGCGATCACACATGAGTACCTCGCCTTCCAAAAAGAGCGGCTACTAATTGGCACTAATGCTAATGGGGACCATCGATCAAGAAGGACTTCGGAGACTGCAATTGAATTGAGAAAAAAGAAATTGCGTATGAAATACGCCCAAAGACTCCCATGCCTTTCTTGGTTGGACCAACCAGATTTCCTCTTAGTCTTTCTGTTAGAGCAAGAAGCGGAACTACAAGTGAATCTTAATAAGTCATGATACTTTCCGTTTTGTCGAGCCCTGCTTTGGTCTCTGGTTTGATGGTTGCACGTGCAAAAAATCCGGTACATTCCGTTTTGTTTCCCATTCCAGTCTTTCGCGACACTTCAGGTTTACTTCTTTTGTTAGGTCTCGACTTCTTCGCAATGATCTTCCCAGTAGTTCATATAGGAGCTATAGCCGTTTCATTCCTATTCGTTGTTATGATGTTCCATATTCAAATAGCGGAGATTCACGAAGAAGTATTGCGCTATTTACCAGTGAGTGGTATTATTGGACTGATCCTTTGGTGGGAAATGTTCTTCATTTTAGATAATGAAACCATTCCATTACTACCAACCCAAAGAAATACGACCTCTCTGAGATATACGGTTTATGCCGGAAAGGTGCAAAGTTGGACTAATTTGGAAACATTGGGCAATTTACTTTATACCTACTATTTCGTCTGGTTTTTGGTTCCTAGTCTTATTTTATTAGTAGCCATGATTGGGGCTATAGTACTGACTATGCATAGGACTACAAAGGTGAAAAGACAGGATGTATTCCGACGAAATGCTATTGATTTTAGGAGGACTTTAATTAGGAGGACGACAGACCCACTCACGATCTACTAAAAGGAAAGTCGCCCGGAGACATTGGTTCGAATCCAATTCGTGAGATAGCAAAGCGGTAAAAGGAAAGCAACTCTTTTCTTAACCAGCTACTTCACTCATTCAATAGCTGGTTAAAAGAGAAGGCTTTAAGTGCAGTAGGAAAGAGAGGTTAGAGTTGGACCTGAAAGCTTCGACATATGAGATTAGGACAGAGAAGTTAGCGGTAGGGCTCTTTCCTCTCCGTTACCTTGTTCTTGTTGGGTCAACCAATTGCATTACTTCTTTCGGAAGCTTATTTATTTTGTTTCTGAAAAAGCATTTTAGTTGTGCTGTACCTTTCTCCGCTCTCCCCGGCTGTGCCGTACCGGTGAACTGAACTCGAGTTCGTTCTATTCGTTCTAACAGAATGCTAACCTAACATCGCCCTTGGTGATTGGCCAATTCCAAGGTCTTTCTCAATAGAGCTCTACTAATGAAATAGGGGTGACGAAACCAAAAAACCTCTCAATGGGTAAATCGGGGTAGACCAGCAAAAGGCTACTCCCAGCCATGTTCCCGCTCGGTTTCAAGTCTACTCCGTAGCGACTGCCCCAGGTCCTTGACCCGACCAACTCACGTAAGTCCAATACTTGAAGTCTACTCTTACCACTTAATGTCAATTGTCTACGATCAGTATTGATTGATGGAATTCCCCACAGAGAGAAAGCTATTCCTTTACTTAAAAAGAGCGGATAGACGATACGAACTAGGGATGGGATCCCGCCAAAGAGAGTCGAGAGCCTCTATTCCATGCTTTCGCCAAGCTAGTCTGCGAGTTGTCCGCCTAACTCACGACAGTTGGTACATTAGTGAAAGATGCAGTTCCCTTACCTATTCGTTTTAGATATTTTAGCTTTAGCTAGAATCAACCCCCAATATTAGCACCCACCTTCAATTCCTAATTTTCTTTGTTGTTTCACATGTTCTCACTCTTTTACAAACTAACCTAACCTCTGGAGTGCATGAAGTACGAGAAGTCCCTTCCAACGACAGTTATACTATAAGTACATCCACCTGCACCATTCGACTTCCTGCCCGGACTTTGGGTTAGAAAGCAGGGCGAGCGACATAGAATGTATTCCATTGGTCCTTGGCTTCTTAATAAGTCCAATAATCCCAGTCTTTCACCCCTGTGATCGCATGTTTCCTTTATCTTCCCTGTCTGTAATCAAACGAGTGTTTTGTATTGAGTAGGACACATCGGCCTACCCTTCTCTCTATTTGGGTTCCCTTCAGACGATCTAAGGCACATGATCTCAAGCACTAGGCATAGGTGGTGGGGCTCCGTGTAAGCGTCTTCAACTTAGATTATTCATCAGTATATAATAAAGCCCATACTGAAGAAAAGGGCGAAGACAGAAGCTTAGGAAGCAGCTTTTCACTCTATATAGAGAACCTAAACTCAGCCCTAGTGGATCCTATCGAGGGACCCGGAGCGCCCAACCAGCGGGTTGGATACGCATTCATTCCATTTATTCTTATTCTGGCGGATTACATCCTATTATAAATCAAGGAGTAACTTAGAAGAAGGGCCATTCTCTCACTTGGTTAAGAGTCATACTAAGTCCCATTCTTGTAACCAAGACAAAGAAGTCCCGGACGCCACTATATGTAGGAAGATAAGCTTAGGGGTGGATTCGAATGTAGAAGGAGATCAATTTACTTGATCGATGATGGTCGGCTCTTTCATCTATCGTCCTATGATAGTAGCCAATCTTTTGGAACAGCTGATCTAGTGACAATCTAATCTAAGACCTTCGCCCTCGGCCTCTAGTCGCTAATAGATGGGGTCTATAGTAAGGTTACATAGGAGCCATCCACTCGAGCCAATAGTTGGAAGGCCATTGTCTTTCGATAGCAAAAAAACCTAAAGGCATCTAAAGAAAGTGCTAAGCCACTTGATCTCCAGCCAAAGGGGATACTATTATCAGTTAGGTCACTTTTACTTTTTTTTTAGAGCTACACGAGGGCTTAAAAGCGCCTGTGGGAACCAGTGTCAACCACACACACCTTCATCCCTCACCGGCCAAAGGAAATTCAACCTTTGCCGATAGACCAATCAATGGTGAATTATGCAAGCACATAAACTCGATCTTAAGTCCTTGCTTCGAGAGGGAGTTTATCAATACAAGGAGTAGGACCTGAATGAAAGCCAGTACGGTACCACTCTCTCCTTTGAGGAGAGGCAAGGGGATCTTGGAAGAGTTTTCAAGCAGTATAAGTAAGGTAGTGTAAACTAGTTAATCATATTGCTTGTGCGATGGAATTAATTTAAGCTCTCAGTTACTTTCTTGGTCTCGAGCTTCCTGCCTAGTCATCCCACTGTAGCTTTCTCTGGACTTCAGGTTTTTATCCCTCCCCGGATTCATCTTAAACCGACCGATATGCCGAGATGACATCCAGCACGATAGCAAGAAAAGGAAATGGTCTCCGTGCAGCTTCAAGTCACGCCGCTCTCACCAAGATAGAATCATGGTCACATCTGTAGTCTAGTTTAGAGAAGCGGAATGCCAATCGACACTGTAATGGTAGCCATCGGGATTGAGTTCAGCTGCTTTTGACGATACTGACGAATGAGTAGACGGAAGAATGAATCAGATGAACTCCAGTTTGGTCAAACAGGCGCTTTAGAAATAAAATAATAAAAGGACACCATAAGACTGAGAGGCACGAGCTGGCTTAATCCATTCCCTTACCACCAAGCCCGGATAAGCAGCATCTAAAAAAGAAAGTCGAATTACTAATTACTTTACCTTTACAGAGAGAGAGCTCATGAAAGATTTTAAATTGAATTGAAATATCTGTTAATTTCTTTTTCAATTGATTCCTAACAGGATTGGCAAATCTCACAGTGTGTAACACATCTAATTGGAAGTGGAATGAAGATAATGCGCTTTACTCTTTCATTTGTAGCTGGATTAGCCCTTTGGCCGGGCTAACTTTCATCTGTTCTGTTTAGTTTTTCACTAAGCCTCATCTGAGTGATATATACATAGCTCCTTGATTACTTATCAAATAAAAATAAAATGAACTTTCTTTAATCACTTTCTCTCCCCGATCTTATTAGCTTAGTAGCAGCAGTGGAAGTCATAGTAGTTGTAGCAGAGTAAGCTAGAGCCAGAAGCTTTCCACCTACTACCATATGGAGAGCCAGTTCTCGTCATCCATTTATATGTGCGCCACCTTGCCTAGCATTTATTACAGTTCGGATAGCAGCATACCTTCAATTTCCAGATCCAGAGCATCCAATTTAAATTCGGATAACCATTTACAGTTCTATTTCGTGAGCCATAGCCCGTAGATAAAGGGGGCTGGCTGTTCCTTAGGATGGGTTGGAAATATATATAGGATATAGGGATCGGGGAGGAGATTGTTAAGGTGGTTGAGTTACCCATAGTGGCTTTCGGTCAATCATGGTGCGAAGCGAAGTATTCGAGTGAAGAAAGAAGAGAGAGGGAATGCTTTGCCAGCGAACCAGTAGCACGATTGCAGTTCCTCGGTCTCAGTCCTGCGAGCGAAAGGTGCCAAGCTAAAGTAAGAGAATCCGCTGCAAGTGCAAGACCAGACGTTAATCAGGAAGCATACAGCAGCAAGGAGTGATTTCCAACTTGATGTGTCCATCGATAATGGAATCTTTCTCTCCGTAGTTGAGGACAAAAAGACGGGGTTTCATGCAAGTTGCACGATTGAAATGGACGTCTAGGAAAGAAAAAGTAATGTAGGCCAAAAATCCCGAGAAAGATAGATAACAGGAGGAATGCTTACCGATTAGCAGATTAGAAGCATAGTCCTTAGCTTTTAGAAGCTAAGCAAGTCAACATATTGACCTAACCCTTCTCTTCTTCCCTCCGATTTAGATCTCCTCTCTTCCTATTCTTGATAGCAAGAGTCATTGCTATAACTGAAATCAATTTATGATGGCGACTCCTACTTTTTTCTTCAAGCAAGGTTTAGGCTTTTCGTAAGCATTTAAGAAAGCAGCAAATCCTTCTCACGAACTAGACAAAGAAGAGATAATCGTCCGCTTTCAAGGTAACTGGTTATTGGCGGCTGATTACCAGTGTGACATGGATCTTCCCTCTATCTCTGAGGTGCGGTTAGGTTCTGGAGTCGGATCGGGCCCCGCAGTGGGCTTGGCCTCTGTAACGAATCTAGCCACTTCTCTCAGCTGGTAGCAAGTCCTAGAAGAGGGGCCTCTGCGAGGATGCCCCCTTACCCTTACATGTCATCTTCCCAAAAATAGGTCTTTGTTCTGGGACCCGACCTTGATTCGATCTTCCCCCAAGAGTCTGTATTGCGCAACTCCTCAATCGGAAGCTGTCGTAACGCCGAGAAATGGTAATAGTATGCGTTCTTTCTTTATTCATACATTGATTTCGAGATGCTTTGAATAGTAAGAAGTCAGTCAACTGGAAGTAGCATGATATAATTGTAGTCTTCGCTTGTTAGGCATATAGCTAGTCTTCTTTCTGAGCGAATGCTTACCTCAGGGCATCTCATATAAGTCCTATGGTGATAAAGCTATTCTATTCTTTGGTGTGAAAGAAAGGCGTTGAAGAGGCATGGATGAAATTCCCATGAGGAAGAATCAGCGGAGCGGTTTTTCTGTATGGATCGACGTCTGGCCCCCCCATTTCTCGTGTTTTTTGGCTTAACATTTATAGATTCGCTATGAAACTGACAGAGATGTAAAGGCGGAAGCCTTATGGTGCTCTTTGACGGCAAGGATGCTTTCACTTGCACGCGGCAACCCGTATTCCGTATTCCTGTTGAAACAAATCTATTCTTCCAGAACCTGTTGGAAAAGCTCACTACTTCGTAGCCTTTAATGCGCCCTACCGGAGATTTCTACCAACGCAATTTTGGCTAATAAGAAGGGGTCGAGTTCTGAAAAAGTGAGTCAGCCCTATAGTGCGAAATGGCTCTTTTTTGTGCTTTCGAGACCGGAATGCGCTCGTAATGACCGATCCTCCATCTTCCATAACCGGAAGGAAGAGAAATGAGGTGTTGATAGCAGACTTGTGGAGGTGGTAGTGAGATTGCATGAAGGAGCGAGCAAATTACAACCAAATAGGATATCGGGATGGCAGCGGAGACCGGCCATAGTGGGTCTCCTAAATCGGGTCTTTCACAATCAAGTGATAGATAGAACTGCTATGAAGCTACTTATGTAGTAGATCGCGCCGAAGAAATATACTGATATAGAGCTCTCCTCGGTCCGAACCCATGTCTCCAATCTAATTAGAACTCCGGAGTAAGCTGCTACTCTTTCATTCGCCCCAAAAGGGGCTCATTTCACTATCTTTTACACAGCGGAGGCTGTATACAGCTACAACAGAACAGAATTCGGCACCGGGGAGAGGGACGATCTCCAGAGATTCTTGTCTCATTCTATTTCCTCGTAGAAATAGTTTTTTCTTTTCATTGATTTGTGAATCTCAAGCCAATGGCTACGCAGTAGAGGCGGAGAGCCAGGGGTCTTGAGATTACATATATGAGAAAGTTCACCCTTTTTTTGGATTGGTATTTTCGGTATGAAATGTCTAGGTGTAATCGCACCCTTTAGAGACTCCCATTTTAGTAGCTATCGAGGTGCCAATCATTGGTGTGTCAACCCGAGCGGAATGGCGTATTTATTCCTTGAATGTTACCACGCTCTTTGACACGAGGCCTATTAGTGAACTATCTCTCCGGAAAGATAGAAAGATTCTTGTTATTGCGCTAAATGAAATGCATGCATTAAGATACCAAGGCTTCCATAGATTCAATTGTGAGTATGAATAATAAAGTGTGACGAGAATTCTCAAATCGGGATGTTCGAGCGAGAGACGACTACTCCTCCTTCGTCGGAGCCCCGCTTCGTTCAGAACCCAACAGTTGAGCAAGTTACCTACCTTGTGATCAACAAACCCGAGGCTTTCTTTTTTCCTAACATGCTTTGTGTGTAAGTGTCAAAAGTGCCTTTCCTCTTAAGCCGAAAATCAGTGAAGCGGATCCCAGTCATTTTGATTAAAAGGATAGAACCCGCGGTCAAGCTACTTTCTTTCAGAACCTTCTTCTTTATGTCATACTTTGCCAGGCATTCTTTATTTAACTTTCTTTCAGAACCTCATATACCGATTTCAATTGAGAGTCATGGTCAAATGGAATTTGTCCCTAAAAGCTAGAAAGAGTGTATAAGCCCAAGGGATAAAGCCTAACATCCAGTAACCACAGCCTCTCCAGTATTAGAAGAGGCTAGACTACCACTTGTTCCGTTCTGAACAGAAGAACTCTCAACAGAGATCATACCTTGCTCCAAAGCTGGATCCATTTTCATCCGCATCATCAACCACCGGATTAGCAAGGTTATGAAATAAATAGGATTTTTTTCGGAATCAACAACTACAGGATCTGGGGCTTTCGGAGGGATGGCAGAGATCCCGGGATGGAAGCTAAATCCGTTAGGATCATCAGAACGCATCGAGACTTTTATCTCCAAAAAATCGTTGAATACCTAAGTTCTGCACGCATTGCAGACGACAAGGTCATGCCCGTCACGAATGCAAAGTGGCGAATAAGGAACCTGGTGTCAACCCGTCACCGAGAATGGCTTATGTTCCAAGAACCAATGCTACCAATACGGTTAGCACCTACCACTGAAACGATTCCTACTGCTGATAATGATGCGGCTACTGTTCAAAATGCACCTGCTGAGGTGAATGCTGGTGTGGCTGAAAGAATTCGTTGACTTTTTTGAGTCCAGCTCCCGTAGTGGAACCTTTCTTTCCCAGAGCCCTGCCCGCCCTTCTTTCTCCTCTCTGCTTGGCTTTGGGGTAGGGACGAGCTGGAGTAAGCCCTTGGTGGTGACCACTTTCCTGCAGCTGGCGTGCTCCTGTTGTTCTAAGGCTCCATAAAATGGCTTCTATCGTACGTGAGATCAACGGCCGGTCGAGCAGCTACGCGGATTGGGAGCAGTAGCGTAGGGGTTTTGTGCAAAGGCCTATAATATATAGGAAGTTCAAACGCCTCAGACCCATCTACTTGCCCTGACCAGTGAACTCCAGCAGAGACGCAACCAAACATACTGGAGGGGCAAACACACTCGTCTTACTCCGGGTCAAATTCTTTACTTATCGCCAAGATAGAAACCTAGGAGCAGCCCATCTAATACATTCTAACCTGTCCTTGCTTGGTATAAACCTAGCAAGAGGGAAGACTTTAAGACGATAGAACATCGTCTGCATCTATCGTCTGCAACTGATGAAACTACCCGGTCAACCTCGCTACTTATGGCTTTCAATCTCGATCCTGAAGGTATGCCGCTGAAGTGATGCGGTTATGCATCTGGCCCTGCTACCGATGGATCAACATATGCCGCCTATAATGCCACTAGCGCTGCTGGTGGATATGCTAAAGGTATGGATCAATATATGACACACCTGGCTTAGATGCTGCTGGGGTTCGATATCCAACCGGATAGGCAACAAGGTATGTTACTGGGTATTACGCTGTTGGTTGAAATGAATCACTCGGTTATGCCGGTCCTATACCTCTAGGCGTAGATCTTTCATAACCTGGGTGCCCAACCCCCCCCCAAGGTCTCATTAGAAGCGGTTAGTCCTCCGAACCGAAAGTCAAGCACGTTGTGGAGCAATTCGGGGCTTCCACTATCTTCACTTTCCTCATTCATTTCAGATAAGTTTTCTGCCGCTGACTCAACATGATAGCTCTTCTTTCCTAGTAGCTCGGTTCTTAGGTGGCTTCCTATCCTATTAGCTATTAGCTCGTAGCTCTCTTCTTGTAGCTAGGTAGCTAGTGGTTCGGTTGTTATAGAGGAGCAGACGAGAAGACGATATGACGATAGTCTTCGTCTTGTTTATCGTCTTCCCTTATGAGTGGAATCGCTCTTTTTTCATTCAAAATACGGGGTTTCGTCGAATTGTTCCAATTTTACATAGGTCCGTAGGGCAGAATTCTACTTTAAGCCAAAAACACGGGGTTTATTAAAAAGGTGTGTTTTCTTTCTCCTGTTTATTATTATTAGTGAAAATGGGTTTCATGCAAAATCCCCGGGAAAACGGAACTGTG